TTGCAAATCAAATAAAAAAAAAAAAAATGATTGAAGTTTTTCTTTTTGGAATTGTCTTGGGTTTAATTCCTATTACTTTAGCTGGATTATTCGTAACTGCATTTTTACAATACAAACGTGGTGATCAGTTGGACTTTTGATTAATTAATATCTCTTGTCTCTTGACCCACCCCTTTTCTTTAATCCCCAGGATATCAAATTGAGATAGCTGCTTGCGTTAGTAAAGCTTTTTCAGCGTAATTTATTTAATCTAACAAAAATGGAATCACGCTCTGTAGGATTTGAACCTACGACATTGGGTTTTGGAGACCCACGTTCTACCGAACTGAACTAAGAGCGCTTTCTTATCATAATAAGATTTCTTTTTTTTTTTAACCTAATACATCTTACATACATAATCTTTCATTTATAGTATGAAAAAATGAAAAATTATGTATGTCCAATTTCATCTTAATCGGTCTGATCCCTTGTTAATGCTCAGAGGAGAAGTCCTAGGTAGGGATGACAGGATTTGAACCTGTGACATTTTGTACCCAAAACAAACGCGCTACCAAGCTGCGCTACATCCCTTTCAATAGGTCTACAGTGTCATTGTAGAGAATTCCTGCCTTGTTTTCCATATCAGTTTTTTTTCATTGATATATTCATTTATCTTGCCCCTTTCTTCTTTTTGGTCTCATATCCTATACCACATAGAATAAAAAAAGAAAATGCATTTTTTTTTTTGAAATGCTCAAGAAAAGGGCTTTTCTTTTTTTATTAAGAAAGGGCAAATATTTTCTACGGAATTGTTATCCATTTTAATTTGAATTAGGGATTCCGCGTACAAATCCAAGCGATCCTTAATCCTTAACTGCAACTCCCTATGTATCTGATCATACATGTATTAGCCTTATGTATTACAATAGAATAAAGAAGGAGGATTTTCAATGCGAGATCTAAAAACATATTTATCTGTGGCACCGGTACTAAGTACTATATGGTTCGGATCTTTAGCAGGTCTATTGATAGAGATCAATCGTTTATTCCCAGATGCGCTGACATTTCCTTTTTTTTCATTCTAGTTATTGACGTGGGCGGGTTTGAATAAGAGTAGAGATATAATTCCATATCCAAAACTACATCTTACCTCCCTTTTTTCTCTTTTTTCCCTTTTTAGAATTCCAAGAAGGGATGAAAGAGAAAGAATAAAAGTCGATTCCATCACAACTAAAATAGGGTTAAGGTTTGAATCAAATTAATAGAGTGAAAAAAGAAAAGGCAATGCCAGTCTATGGCAATAGTATCATACACGATCCTTACTAAATCTAATACAATTAGATTAGAAATATAGTTAATTGTATTACTTATTAATTACTATCTATTGATTGTAACGAAATCTTTCATAATTTGATTTCGTTCTAATTTTTCTTTTTTTTGTCTTTAGATAAAAAATATAGAAGAGTTGAGTGAATTAAAAATCCAAAGGAGTTTCATGGCCAAGAGTAAAGATGTACGAGTAACGATTATTTTGGAATGTATCAGTTGTGTTCAAAATAGTGTTAATAAAGACTCAAGGGGTATTTCCAGATATATTACACAAAAGAATCGACACAATACACCTAGTCGATTGGAATTGAGAAAATTCTGCCCCTATTGTTCCAAACATACGACTCATGGGGAGATAAAAAAATAAACGGAACAGTCAAAATGACATATTATAATATATTATAATATCTAAATATAGATTCTAATTTAAATAAACCCATATATAAACAAACCAAATCCTATTTTTTAATTCTAATTTATTTTAAATCCGACCGAAATAGGATTTCGGGAAAAGGAATAAACAAACCATGGATAAATCCAAGCGACCCTTTCTTAAATCGAAGCGATCTTTTCGTAGGCGTTTGCCCCCGATTCAATCGGGGGATCGAATTGATTATAGAAACATGAGTTTAATTAGTCGATTTATTAGTGAACAAGGAAAAATATTGTCACGACGGATAAATAAATTGACCTTGAAACAACAACGATTAATTACTATTGCTATAAAACAAGCTCGTATTTTATCTTTGTTACCTTTTCTTAATAATGAGAAACAGTTTGAAAGAACTGAGTCGACTGCTCAAACAATAGGTCTTAGAACTAGAAATAAATAGGTTTAGCTTACTTTTCAATCGCATCAAAATTCCAATTCGAACTAAAAGTAGGTTGGTGTTGTGTTCGAAAAATAGGAAAATCCGGATTTGATTCGTGTGTCATAATAAAAAAAAGCAGCGGGGAAGAATAAATCATTTTTTATTTAATTCCTTTGTTCATTTTAAGAACTTTATATTAATCTTATCCGATTTTCTCCTCTACCTTCCCGGAGTTGATTCTCCGGGGAATTCTATTCAAATTACTCCAATGGATCCAATATTTCATTGGAAATCATATAAAGACAATTCCTATTTAATATAGCTATTTGTGCAAGGATTTTACGATTTAGAAGCAATTGACTTTTGTACAGATCATTTATTAGTCTACTATAACTACAGGATACTCCTTTATTGCGAATTACTGCATTTATCCGAGTAATCCACAAACGACGAAAATCTCTCTTTTTCTTATCTCGATCGCGATGAGACGAAATTAAAGCTCGTATTTTCTGTTGAGTAATAGTTCGAGTAAGTCTTGAATGAGCCCCCCGAAAACTTGATGCAAATAAACGAATTTTGTTTCTACGTCTCCGAGCTATATATCCTCGTCTAATTCTAGTCATTGAATAAATGAAACTTTGATGAATAACTAATTGAGTTGCTGTCTGTCAGTTATTCTTTTTCCCCTTACTGATTTATTTATAACAAAACGGATTCTTCGGATATATAAAATAAAAATTCCAATGGCTTTTGCTACTATAACCTTCCCAACCACAATTTTTTTCTTATTTCAAAGTGTACTGTCTAAAAATAAGAAATTGATTGATATCTAATATCAATAACATAGTCAAATAGATATATAGAGTAAATATAAAAAGAATAGAGTGGTTCCATCGTTTCTATGGTTACTTCTTAAACGGTGAGGTCCTCTCTATACACCGGAGCCCTTTCCTTCATCTTCTTTTTTTTTTGGTAACTTGTATAGTTCACACCGTTGTGTGGCTCTACCCATGAATTATCCAGTAATAGGTCTTTCATAATGAGATCTACCTATACAGTAACGGTATTTAATTCTGAAGGTTAGCTAGGTAGCTGATCCTGTTAGGCCGTTCTTGGAAGTATAAAATTTCTTCTTCTTAAATAATAAATAGGATTTCCCCCGCTTAATGAATAACCATTTGTTACCAATGGGGAATTGCTTCTCAGCTTATTGGATTTGCACCAACGGAAACCATAAATTTCATACGCAATAGATTTTAGCCAGTGAATGGAAAATTTGCATTTCATTCTATTTTATTTATTTATTGGTACTGATCATTCATACGGATTACTACTGGTTGTTATTGGTTCCTTTCTTTTGTTCCAGCCCATGATCTGAACGAGTCGCACATACACCCTAGTACATGTTCCTCGGCGCTGAGGACATCCCCTAAGAGCGGGGGATTTCGTGACATTTCGTATTGGCTGTCTTGTGTTTCTAATAAGTTGTTTAATAGTTGGCATGCTGAATCGTATACAGACTGAGCTGGTTTAGATCGCTCCTAACCGGATGCTTATGCATTTTTTCTATTTAATAGAATATTAAAGAACCGGGTAAGACGATAAATAAAATTTCAATCAAATCGCGGATTTTTTTGAAATCCTTGCTATTTTCATTCAACTGCTACAAGATCCACAATTCCGTGAGCTTGGGCTTCTATTGCTGACATAAAAACATCCCGTTCCATGTCTTCGGATACAACCCAAAAAGATTTACCTGTTCGTTGGACATAAACCATTGTGATGGTTTCGCGCAGGTTCAGTAGTTCTTCCGCTTCCAGGATAAATTCTCCCGTTTGGGACTCATAAAAAGAACTCGCAGGTTGATGGATCATTACCCTGGTGATATAACATACAAAAGGGTTTCGACGAATGGGGTAAAAAGACTAACAAGAAAAAATCGAACCGTACAGGCATCTTTTGCGTATTGCATACGGCTCACGAATGGAATTTCCTAAGGATTTCTCATACCCAGATCGAAAAAAGGTCCAATTACCACCCTTCTTTTTGTAGGAATTCAAAATACTATGATGGTTCCGTTGCTTTATATATTTATTCCGTCTTTGATTCAGCAATCCCAAAGTTTCTTTTTGAGCCGATCAAATAAAATACGGAAAAATGTTTCATAACTTAAATGTAAATATTCTTCAGAGCTTTTAGGTGTGAAAAAAGTTTGTGACACTGAGATTCCGATAGATCAAATCGGAAATACTAAGTATTTCATACTGCTCTTTCGATACATAATTGAATGTTTTGAGAAAAAATTTTATCATATCGAATTCGAAATGCCATGCTATTATTACTCAAAATTTTTATTTCATATGGCGAAGGCATAGACTTCTTTTTTTTATCTCAAATAAAAAACTCATTGGCGCCAAGCGTGAGGGAATGCTAGACGTTTGGTAATTTCTCCCCCGACCAGGACAAAGGATCCCATTGAAGCGGCTAATCCCATGCATATTGTATGTACATCTGGTGGCACAAATTGCATGGTATCATAAACCGCTATTCCGGGTATTACCCATCCACCGGGAGAGTTTATAAACACATAAAGCTCTCTGTTACGATCCTCTATAGTGAGATATACCATAAGACCAATAAGTTGATTCGAGAGCTCATTATTAACCTCTTGGCCTAAAAAAAGTAATCTTTCTCGATAAAGTCGGTTGATTAGGATAAAATTGTATCCCTTAGGAACCGTACATGCACCTTTTAATGCATACGGGTCAAAAGAATCATGAAAAAAAGACTCAATATATAATAGATTTCAGCTCCTGCTCTTTTTTTTTTTTAAAAAAAAGCAAAATCTTTCTAACGAAGGAGCTTTTTCTTCGATTTTTTATTATAAGAAAGAAAAGTTTGTACCCCTTTCACTAGAATTTCACTCTAATATCGAATAGAAAAAGATTCATTAAACTCGTTGATTTAACTTCTCAATTGATGTATTCTTTCATCGAGATCCACCCTCCATCACGATGTCATTTTCTTGTTCCTGAATGGGCCTCTTGAATTCTTTTAGGTTTATGCTCTACTCCAGGTAAAAAAGATAGGTCCGATTGTGATTTGCACATATAGGACAAATGTACCTACTACCATTTCTTTTTGCTACAAATTTTTGTTGAATCGATTTCATGTCTTCGGCCAAATTTTCGACCCATTCATCCTGTTTTACTCAATTGATTAACAGGTATCATTCCTCTTTTTTAGTATTATAGGAAAAAAGAGAATTTCTAATGAGGTATCAATCAATAACCTAGTCAAATATATAATATGATAATACAAAATTTCGAATTAGAAATAGACGCAACAATCGTTGGTATATTACTAAGTTGGGTTTTTTCTAAACGGAGCCTGGATAATTTGATTGGTCCAATCAAGTCAACCATAAATTATTCTAATTGATAATGTTAATCTGGATTCCCCTAAAATGGATCTAATTTCACTTCACGCTCCAATTTTTTGATAATTTTTCTTGGGCGAATCAGAGGATATCTCGATCGGGGGAGAGAATGGGGAAATCCCATATGACCCAATATATCTGACAAGTCGCACTATATGTCAACCCAAGATGCATCTTCCTCTCCAGGACTTCGAAAAGGTACTTTTGGAACACCAATAGGCATTAAATGAAAAAAAAAAAATGAAGTAATCTATTTTACTTTGATGTGAAAACGTAATAGTAGATTTAGTTTATTGTCCTCATAATATTGGTCTTTAGCATATCGTATTTTATCTATAGATTGGAGAAGCTCTTTGATAAAGGAAGTCAAAATGACTAACGACAAATTATTAGAAATATACCCGTCGAATGATGAACAAGCAGGGATCCATTTGCTCATACAAAATGATTCAACCACCCATTGCGTATTGATACTTATCGGGTATAGAATAGATCTGCTTCTCTTTGTTCCTATAAACAGAATTGTTCCATTATTACCAATAGAATAGAACAAATAGTAATCCTTACTTCACGAGAATTCACAGGTCCCTAGCATCATTTTTCCAATGCAATAAAGTTACATAGTGTCTATTTTTCTTTCATAAAGGGGTATTTCCATGGGTTTGCCTTGGTATCGTGTTCATACCGTCGTATTGAATGATCCTGGTCGGTTGCTTGCTGTCCATATAATGCATACGGCTCTGGTTGCTGGTTGGGCCGGTTCAATGGCGTTATATGAATTAGCAGTTTTTGATCCTTCTGACCCCGTTCTTGATCCAATGTGGAGACAAGGTATGTTTGTTATACCCTTCATGACGCGTTTAGGAATAACTAATTCATGGGGCGGTTGGAGTATTACAGGAGGAACTGTAACGAATCCGGGTATTTGGAGTTACGAAGGAGTGGCCGGGGCACATATTATGTTTTCGGGGTTGTGCTTCTTGGCAGCTATTTGGCATTGGGTATATTGGGATCTAGAAATATTTTCTGATGCACGTACAGGAAAACCTTCTTTGGATTTGCCCAAGATCTTTGGAATTCATTTATTTCTTTCAGGGGTGGCGTGCTTTGGTTTTGGCGTATTTCATGTAACAGGTTTGTATGGTCCTGGAATATGGGTGTCCGATCCTTATGGATTAACTGGAAAAGTACAATCTGTAAACCCAGCATGGGGCGTGGAAGGTTTTGATCCTTTTGTTCCGGGAGGAATAGCCTCTCATCATATTGCAGCAGGCACTTTGGGCATATTAGCGGGCCTATTCCATCTTAGTGTCCGTCCGCCCCAACGTCTATACAAAGGATTACGTATGGGTAATATTGAAACTGTCCTTTCCAGTAGTATCGCTGCTGTCTTTTTTGCTGCTTTTGTTGTTGCGGGAACTATGTGGTATGGTTCTGCAACTACTCCAATCGAATTATTTGGTCCTACTCGTTATCAATGGGATCAGGGCTACTTTCAGCAAGAAATATATCGAAGAGTTAGTGCTGGGCTAGCCGAAAATCAAAGTTTAACAGAAGCTTGGTCTAAAATTCCTGAAAAATTAGCTTTTTATGATTACATCGGCAATAATCCGGCAAAAGGGGGATTATTCAGAGCAGGATCGATGGACAGTGGGGATGGAATAGCTGTTGGATGGTTAGGACACCCCATCTTTAGAGATAAAGAAGGACGTGAACTTTTTGTCCGTCGTATGCCTACTTTTTTTGAAACATTTCCCGTTGTTTTGGTAGATGGAGACGGAATTGTTAGAGCCGACGTTCCTTTTAGAAGGGCAGAATCGAAGTATAGTGTTGAACAAGTCGGTGTAACTGTTGAGTTCTATGGCGGCGAACTTAACGGGGTCAGTTACAGCGATCCCGCTACTGTGAAAAAATATGCGAGACGCGCTCAATTGGGTGAAA